TGCCCGTTCAAGGCGACTGATCTTCTCCATCAGAGGATCGGACGGTTGTGGTGGGACGTATGGCACTATCTGATTCATGGGAGTGAGAGCCAAGGACACGGCCGGTACTGCAGGAGGTTTTCTTCGCGTTTGTACGTTATTTAAATCATTCTAGCCTTTCGCTTGCTTATCTTATTATGTTTCTAGTTCTCGCTCGTGGTTGTATATTCATACTTTCTTTCAGTTCGAAATTCATTTCCCCAGACCCGGCATAAGAGAAGAAAACAAAAGAAAGAGATGCGGATGAAAGTGATCCCCCAATCCTCGCTCGGTACCGAGGGTAGAACTTCATGATTGATTCGGTGTAACCGGTCTTTGATCAAGGGGCGCTAACGCGCCCTTACCTATTGAAGGAAAAAGTGCAGTTCAAGCACTTTGCTTTGAATCACAAACAAACAGATATTATTCAATTTCGGCATTCCCGATCTTCTATCTTTCCTGCAGGCATGGAAATCAAACTGGAATGAGACCTTCCTTTCTGTCGACGTTCTTTTCCATTCAGTCTCTCTTCCCATCTTGCATCAGTCTCTGACTCACCCTTCCACTGAACCGAGTAATCTTCCCTTATATTCTTCTAGCTCTGACCCACGGTCCTGTGATCCAGTATGTTCTAAACCTCTCTGTCAAACTCTTTTCTGAGGACGGGAGGGGCACGCTTGTCTTTTTTAGTTTTTATAAAATATCATCATCTATATGCAATGATGCAACATAAAGGATGGAGGGCGGTTGGGTGGGGTGTAGTTAGGCATGATTTTTCTGAGCCTATTAGCTATGACTTTTTTTTCACCTTGTATGCCACGTTACACAGGCTAATGGGTCTGAACTGGCCAAATGGGGTGCGTTAACTTTCGGGATTAGGACGATGAAGGTATGGTTGAGACTCTCCTCCAACGATGCTGTTGTGAAGGCTTTTTGCACTATTGACACTAAATCTCCTTACACTATTTCCCAGCACTTCTGGTATAAGATAGGCTTCAAACCGTCCGGCCAGGGGGCTTTAAAGGCTCCCATGGCGAAGACCACCTTTTTTTTTGACTTAAAGTCTGGTGGGAACTGCTGTTCAGAAGTCCGAGCATACCGTTAAGCCAACGTCACTGAGCCATGCCAAGATCGAAAGGTATCAAAATAAGAATTCTCTTTTTAATAAGTAATTCAATTCAAGTTCAGCTTCCATCGATTTTTTTACGTTAACTCTTCACGCAGTATGCTCTTTAATTAAGGTTTTCTTTTAAAGAAAGAAAAAGGAATCGTTCATTCCAGAGACCTTTACTATAGCTTCCAGTTAGGAGTGCTTATAATCTCATCATCTGTTAGCGCCTATGAATTAGTTCGAAAAAATGGAGACGATTTCTTAGATATCGCCTTTTATTTTAGTTCTGGGGTTGGGTCGGATAGGACTTCTACCCTTGTCGAATCGGACAACCTTAGCTATAGAAAAGAGAGAGAGGCTTTCTTCAAAGAAAAGGACGTCCTGGGTGGATATCAAGATTGTAAGATGGTGCAATGAAAGGATCTTAATCATGGCACAAAGCGTCTTCAAAAGAATGAGAGGGAAGAGGTCTTTCATTTCATCTAAGATGTAAAGAAAGGATGCTGCTTTGGGTGCAAAGCTCGCTCTTACGAAGGAGAAAGAAAAGAAGGGCCCTTCTTACCTCCGCAGCTTAGCCAATGCTTTCGGAATGGTTTACGGATAACCCACCTAATGGATACTCACACGAACGGGACTAGGGGACATAGGGAATAGCTGAAATAGAAGCGGACTCGTAGGAAAGAATGGAAGGCGATGGGCTTAAGGCGAGGTATGTAATCTTTCTCCCACAGACTTCCCTAAGGACTGCAACTAGATCTCTCACTTCCTTAAGCTTGATCCCCATGCCTACAAGTGAACTTCCAATGAATGTAGCAGAGCTCGCACGGTCGAGAACTAAAACCCCAAGGACAGCAATCAATTCATCGGATGACTCCCCAGGGAAAAAGAAAGAAAAAAAAAGTGTCAGTCTTAAGGTAAGTCCCTGCTTCTGAAGAAGGAGCTCTATTTGACTCCCCTGCCCATGGAGTATAAGTGGGAGTTTCCTTTCCTTCTACCTCTTTCGGGCTTGTATACTATAAGTAGTCTAATATACTTTCCTTGGAGGAATACTAGAATAGGGAGTTCACTTAATCCAATTACAGCCCGGCTAACAAGTTTTCAAGCTGATAAAAGAAATCCGGCAGGAAAGGAGGAAATCAAATGGCAATCTCTGAGTGTGAGACCTTATAAGAGCCAGTTCCATTGGGCCTTCCCCTACATCTAATCCAGTGGAAGTTGTCGTTCCCGGGCCAGTAGCTTTGAAAGCCTAAAAGAAGGATTCTATTTCAGGTCCATCAAATACAAACGCAAGCTAAGGAAGTTTTAAAGCTATAGTTATAGTATTTTAATTTCAATAGAGCCCCAGTAAAATTCTCTTTTCTTTCCTGCCTATTTCCTTTACCTCGGTGGGCAGCTAACGAAATCTCATAGAAAAAGAAAGGGGCTGGTTAACGAGTCTAACTAAGATTCGACTTGAATGATGTTTTTGGTGTTATTGGACAGAATTGTTGCCCTTTTTCCACGCCTCTTCAGAATATGATTATGAGCTGCAGAACGCTTGAAGCTGGAATTTGAGCATTGAATACAGAATCTTTTTTGATTTATTGCCATCCAAATCTGCCACTTCTTTGGCGAGCCCTTTGTCATCCTTAGGTTATTTGTGGATCGGGTTCAGTCTTTATGAAGAAGGTAAGGTCTCTCGTTGAGGCGCCGTCAAAGCCGACTTTTGAGAAACAAAAGTGGAACAAATAACCTCGGCTCGGAGATATGGATTGAAAGGCATTCCTCGTCCCAGCCATAAATCAATGGGTAAAGACGGGCGCAGCCAAATCAACCATTTCCTATCAAGACTAGGAGAACGGCGATTTGACAATCGACCAAGAGACAACTATCCTACCCCTCCAATCCTACAGAAGGTCATATATGAACCTCTGTACGGTATATTGAAACCGAATGGCACTTAAGCCATGGGGATGAAAGTCGTTACTGAGACAACGGATCGACAAAAGAAAGACCGGTACCATCTGACTCCTTTCGATATAAATTCTTTATCTCTCCCATCTTTCATCCATCTGGAAGCTCATTTTTCAACACTCCAGGAAAGTGAAAAACAGGCTCTACTCCTGAGAAGCAAATGCATCTTCTCAACTGGAAGACAGTGGAAGAAAGTAGGCTTGTGAACCAGAGATAGAACCTGGTGAATGCGTAAGCGCAGTGCCTTTCGTAACTATATATTATACCATACCTTCCTTCTTCCAGGCCGGCCAAGCCAAGCTCTTTTCATTTACAACCCTTTCCTTTTCCGTTTGCAGTTCCTGCAGCTTTCCCCCGGTGAAAGATCAATTGGTTCGCTCGATCTGGAATGGAACCGGATAATATGAAATGGGCTCTCGACCCAGGCCTTGCTTTTCAAAGAAACCAGTCCTATCGTATCGACTAAGGTTTCCCATCCTAGCCTATCCCGGTGTCTGCTACCGAAAGAGAGAATCGGTCTAAGTGCAGCTCAAAACCAGCCCAACCTCTTCATGGTCACATCCCCTTATCCGACGCTTTTCGTGTTGTTGCATGTGCCTTAAGGTATCCAGATCCAGTCCTCTCTGCTTCCTATGATTGAAGTGAAGATCCGCAATGTCTGCTTTCCTTACTCTAACAAGTAAGCAAGTCAACTACCTTGGTAAGAAAAAAAAGGATTTCATAATAGAACTGGGGACTAGAGGCCTCTCCGATTGAGAGGATAAAGTCTGTGATTCAAAAACCAAACCAGTTGTTAGAGCTGGGTCGGATAGGCAATCAACATGATTGGTCCCGACCCAGTTTAAGTAGTTGGATGTGAGTGCGCTTCTTCAATCTAGGTAAGCGAAAGCAAGCACAGTAGATCGAGAAAAGAAAGAATACGGATTGCACAGATGAAGAATAGAATTCAATAAAATAAATAAATAAGAAGAGGAATCAATCGTTCAGTGATCGCTACGCTTGATTGGGGCAGGCTACCCACACTGTTTTGGCTAAAAAGCCATCTCCTTGCCTCACAGTTTACCTACTCCAAAGTGAAGACAAAAAAATCTGTCTAAATAGCTCCGGTGGAGCTTCGCGGGGATCGTACGTCAGCCAAGGCCTTAGACCGGAGTCCCTGCAGGTTCTCAGCTTCTGTTCTTTCAGAACCTCCTCGGTGCCTCTTCCTGGCTACTCCACTCCCAGTCGGGATGGGTGCCACAGCTTGTACTGGCTAATTATTTATATATAACCTATCTTTCCATTTGAAGGAGTCTATCCCACAGCTTAAGTCTGAAACACTACTATATCGGACGAAAATTCCCGGCCTCACTGAGTGGATCTGGTGCCCACACTTTAGATAGTCCTTTTAGCTTTCTTGGAGGATGTGCCCAAGCTTCTTTTGCTAAAGCACATCTCCTGTCTGAACCCTTGACCGATTCGAAATGAACAAACCCACATGAAAGAGATGATCGAGTCTGCCATCCTAGGCGGTTCTCCCCGTCTCTGCCGGCAACTTTCTAAGGTTCAGGGTTGTCTGCCTATCCTAGGTTACCATCTTCGTCTACTACAACTAGGGGTGTGTGCCATAGAGTGTGGTACAGGTGTCACCAGTCCGGACAGATTTCTTTTTGATTTCGTCAACTCGGAACTCATAGCAACTCCTAGCTACAACTAGAACTCCTTAGCTACGAATTTTCACTCGGGCTACTTTTCTTAAAGGGCAAGTTGCCACCCGTTTGTTCAATACCCGAACTCTAGTAAGTAGCTTAATCTGTCGAGAAGAACCATCCCTACCGGATCGGACATGGTTCCAGTCTTCTCCGCTTGAGAGGGAAAGACCTTTGCTCTATGTAACAAGAAATTGAATCTTCAATCTCATCCCTGGTGTACAACTCCT